TTCCACTTATTTGATGGGATGGTTAAGAGATTATCTATGGTTAAACTCTTCACAACTTATCAATGGATATAACCCGTTTGGTATGAATAGTTTATCAGTCTGGGCATGGATGTTCTTATTTGGGCATCTTGTTTGGGCTACAGGATTTATGTTCTTAATTTCCTGGCGTGGTTATTGGCAGGAATTGATTGAAACTTTAGCATGGGCTCATGAACGCACACCTTTGGCAAATTTGATTCGCTGGAAAGATAAACCAGTAGCTCTTTCAATCGTGCAAGCAAGATTGGTTGGATTAGCTCACTTTTCTGTGGGTTATATATTTACTTATGCGGCTTTCTTGATTGCCTCCACATCGGGCAAATTCGGTTAATTATTTATGTATTCTATCCGAAATCATATATTTTTTTTAATAAAAAAAATATAGGTATGCACTCTTATATTTATTTCTACATCTAGGATCCGATTTGTATCATTATCATTGATAATAAGAGGAACTGAAGCATTATGGCAAAGAAAAGTTTGATTTATAGGGAGAAGAAGAGGCAAAAATTGGAAAAAAAATATCATTTGATTCGTCGATCCTCAAAAAAGGAAATAAGTAAGATTCCATCGCTAAGTGAGAAATGGAAAATTCATGGAAAATTACAATCCCCACCGCGTAATAGTGCACCTACACGTCTTCATCGACGTTGCTTTTCGACCGGAAGACCGAGAGCTAACTATCGAGACTTTGGACTATCTGGACACATCCTTCGGGAAATGGTTCATGCATGTTTGTTGCCAGGGGCAACAAGATCAAGCTGGTAAGGATTTAAGTATCCCTTAATTTTTATATTTTTTTCTATGATCGATGAGGCCCCTTTACCATTCTGTCTAAATAGGCTATTCTATTTGTACAGATATGGAATAGGGGCTCATTCAATTCTTCTTTGTTTATTAGAGTTTAGTCCAAGTTTTTCTGTTTCAGCGCGGGGTAGAGCAGTTTGGTAGCTCGCAAGGCTCATAACCTTGAGGTCACGGGTTCAAATCCTGTCTCCGCAACATTTTTTTTTTTTCAAGAAATGTAAGTTTGATTCTATTAACTAGTCATTAATTAATACGTGTCTTTTGGGACCCGAAGAAAAAATTCCTATATTTCCCGGTCAACTATACCGAATCTTTTATCCTTTTGAATCCATTTATATTTGGGCGGATAGCGGGAATCGAACCCGCGTCTTCTCCTTGGCAAGGAGAAATTTTACCATTCGACTATATCCGCATTTTTTTTACTTCTTGATAAGTAATTTATGGATAATATTTGTTCAAAGCTAGACGAGATACACTCTTTGGTTTGGGGTCATTTCATAAAATTCTACCACCAAATAAATTCAATTAACAATTATATATAATATATATAAATATATATATTAATATTATATATTATATTTCTTCTATATATTTAATATTGAATTCCATATTCAAGAATATATGATTCTTCTATTTCCATAAAATATTATATTCTATATTGATATCAGATATCAATTTTTTATTAGTTTTTTTATTTAGTTATTTATTACTATTTCATATTTAGTAACTATTTATTAATCTTTTATTCATATTTCATTCAAGTTCCAGAAGTTCGACCCCCCTCTCATTTTTTCTTTATTTGCATTTTATGGACTTATATTGAATTTGAATGTGTAATTCATGGAATGGGGGGGGTCATCTCATTTTTGGATCTGCAACGAATGAATTCAAGAGATAAGAGAATTAAGGATACCCACCAAGAAGACTAATCCAATCCATAAGGATGTACCAGAAAATACAACATTTTTGTTACTCGACCAACCATCAGGAGACGCAAATACAACGGGTACACTAATCAGTAAGATTGATGAAGTAATAATTAATGCAAAAACAGCCAATTGGAAAGCAATAGTCATGTTTTTAATCCTCCAAGCTATTAACAAAAGAATATACACCATTTAATCCTCTTACCCACTAAAAAATTTTAATAAATAAAGGGATTTTATCATGAATCCGTTGATTCGAGATGACTTAGTTCCAATTTCTTTTTACCACTTTTATTCTATTCGGACATGAAGTTAAAGGTTCTTTTTGACTTCACAAATGGGTATACTGGATCGCGTATCTCATTTATTTATATAGCCAGATTGATAGACCTATAAAGAAAGTCACACCCTATATCTTTCGATCGTATTAACTCATAGGGCTATGTTCTATTTGGCGAAAAAAAAATAAAATAGAAATTATCTTTCGGAGAGATGGCCGAGTGGTTGATGGCTCCGGTCTTGAAAACCGGTATAGTTCATAAAAAAAACTATCGAGGGTTCGAATCCCTCTCTCTCCTTTTGTTGGATGAATATATTTTTATCTTTATTGGCTTTTTTTACTTCTTAGCATGATAAATAAAGGAGAATGGCTCGGCTGGATAGTATAGCCGAGCCAGAAAAATTTAGATTGAATTGAAAGAAACAAAGAAGACTTTTTAATATGAACC